ACTTTCGAATTGTAAGGAATTCAAACCCCCGGATTTTCTCATAGATAAATGTACGAAATAAATCCAATTTGTAAAAAAAAATTCCCCAAAATTTTGGATTTTTACTCCTCACGTCCAGGATTACGTCCTGGGTCATTAGATAAGAATCCAAAGATAAAGAGGGAAACAAAGAATATCACTACTGTATAAACAAAGAGTTTGAGAGTAAGCATTACATAATCTCCAAGATTTTTTTTTAAGGAATAGATTACCCGTTTTTCCTTACCGCACAGATCCACTAGGATGGTTTTTTTTATTTTGACACCTAAAAAATGCAAAAATCAATTCTTAAAAAAAATTGCAAGAATTGCTTTATAATAAGCAGTCTTATCAATATCAAAAATTAGTTTAAGTATTGTGTGGGTACCTAAAGGTACCTGCTCAACGTAGGTGCAGGGGGTAGAAAGGCTGATCCAAATTTATTGTTGCAGCTATACATTCAATGTAGAAGAATTTGAATTTTAGAATCGAAAGTTCATAATATAAGACTTCTCGGCTCTTCTACATTTTTTCATTTTTTTGCAATGAATACATCTTTTTGCAATGAATACATCATTCAATTTGGCAGACAGATACAGAATAGTAAAGATTTCATCGAAAACTTACAGCAGCTTGCCAAACAAACGCTAATAGAAAAAAGAGTACAGGTATGACAGGCATAACATCCACGATTGGGTTGAAAATGGCATAAGCTTCGGGTAATTTGGCTAAGAAAAAACTAGTCGGATAAAGACCAGAATTAAAACAGATAGAGGTTAAACTAAGTATATTAGGCATAACAAGCATTTCGTTCTTGTAGAGTAGATAATTGGATTTTGATTGAGTTATTTTTCTAAGGGAAAAAGGAAAAGAAAAGGTGGATTCAAAATCCTTTTTTCTTCGGACTTTCCCAAACACAAAATACCTCCTTGTATTCGCATTCTCAAATGGGAATGGAAGAAATTCGACTTTCATATAATATCTTAATAGAATTCCATGTAATGATCAATGCATTTTTTGGATTCTATATTATCCGCATGTTTAGAATCCTAGCAAGAAAATATCCCTGATTTTTTAGGTAATTGAAGTGGGATTGACGAATAATATATAATAAAAATACTGTTTATTAGTGTCGCATAAAAGAAATGGGGCGTGGCCAAGTGGTAAGGCAGCGGGTTTTGGTCCCGTTATTCGGAGGTTCGAATCCTTCCGTCCCAGATTTTTTTTTTTTCATGAAACGAAAGATAGAATCGTATTGTGCCCTGCAAGACACAAAAGCTTATTAAAGACAATAATTAGTTCTTATGAACTCTTAGATTAGATGCATTTCTAAGGATTCTTTTTCTTTCTCATAAAAAAAAAATCATACTTTTCTTATTTTTAATTTTTAGTTCTTTCTGTTACCTAAAAGAAAGAATGCTATAAGTAAAAGCAAAGACCTTAATTTTACTTTACACTAATTTTTTTTACTTTATTTTTTCTTTCTTTTGTTACTCCTGTTATTCAAGTCGAAGAACTATGAAAAGTTTATAACTAACAAAAAACTGCTAATCTTTTCATTGGCATAGTTTATTTGTTGGAAAAGAGTTGAATCTTCTCATTTCAGGATTGATCATCTCGAGTTCTCTGTTGAGGATGGAAATTCCATAATAAATAAGTCTTAAGCAAACTATTTTATTCCTCTTTTTCAAACTATGTTTCATTCATATGATAGAATATGGGTTTAAATAAATTGGATCCTTGCAGAGTCTTCCCCGATAAATACTTATTTCTTTTATCCATATTTCTCCATAGATAGCAAGTTTGAATTAGTATACAAAACCAATGACTATTCATGATTCCATCCATATTGGATCAATTCTCGATACCACTTTGCAATGAAATTAGAGGAATGTAATGTTATGGTAAAACTTCGTTTAAAACGATGTGGTAGAAAGCAACGTGCGACTTGAAGGAGATGATCGATTGTGGATTTTGCTATCCACCATTTTCCATAGTAATGAAAATGCTCTTGGCTCGACATAGTCTGTTCTATTTGTCCCGAACCGAATTTGCGCTGGGTTGTTTGTAAGTAAATAGTACACGATGGAGCTCGAGAAGACAGAATTGATTTTTTATCAAGGGAAAGAATCTAGGGTTAGTGAAAACTAATAAATTAGGCCAACTTTGTCAGTCTATCCTTAATATAGAAATTGAAAGGTTAAAATAAGAAAAAGTCTAATTTTGGAAGATTGGAAAACTTTTTTTTGATTAAAAGTCTATCAGAATCAATCGTTCATATTCGATTTCTCTAGAAGAGGAAAATGCTTTATTGAAGGAAATAAGAAAAAAAGAAAGGGTATGTTGCTACTCTTTTGAAAGAAAAAAGAATAGGAATTCCCGAAGTAATGTCTAAACCCAAGGATTTCACAAATCAAAGATAAAGGATTCCGGAACAAGTAAACATGATTTTCAACCATCTCAACAATAGAATTAGATCAGAATAAGGAATAAAAGTCAATTTGTTCGAGATGAGATAAAGAAAAGAGTTTAGAGACGACTCAAAAAATTTCGAAGGATTTCTCTTTTGAATTCTGTTAGTCAAAATTAGCCAACTTGAGTCATGAGTATAAATGAAATTTGTTTTTTCTTCTATAAGGAAATTAATGCAAGTCATAGTCTAATATTATAGATAGAAATTCGAATCATTTTCTCGAGCCGTATGAGGAGAAAACCTCCTATACGTTTCTAGGGGGGGCATTGTTTATCTACATCTATCCCAATAAGCTGTCTATCGAATCGTTGCAATTGATGTTCGATCTCGAAGAGAAGGAAGAGATCTTCAAAAAGTTGGTTTTTATGATCCGATAAAGAATCAAACTTGTTTAAATGTTCCAGCTATTCTCTATTTCCTTGAAAAAGGTGCTCAACCTACAAGAACTGTTTATGATATTTTAAGGAAAGCAGAATTCTTTAAAGATAAAGAAAGAACTTTGAGTTAATTGAAGAACTAAATGAATAAAAAATAAAAAAGTAGGGGAGAGTCATTAATATCCCTTAATTATCACAATTTGCCTCTTTTTTTGCCTCTTTTTTAGTCCTATTTTTTTGCTGCATTTATGTCGTGCCAATCCAACAAAAGCCCTTATTTAATTTCCTTATTTGTATCTAATTGGTTTTCTTACCATTGTATTTCTATTGACAAAGGTCTATTGAACAAATAGAATTTGTAGCTAGATAGGTCTCTTTATTGTCACTCCATATTAGGTATTTCTGTCTACACTTTGCTCAAATGATAGGGTTGCCCCCCCCTTGCATGTACTTTCATATAAGATTTTTCTATATTAAATGTTAAAAAAATAACAATTTTGCTATTATGATTGGGGCCGCTTCTTTTTTAACCTTAGTGAAATTTAACCGATCTGTTTATTTTGGTATTTGAGTGTTTTTAATGGGTGATAAAATCTTTCTTTTGATGTCTTGCTAATTCAATGTTTTGCCAGGAGCGTCCGGTGTAATTCCATCGATTTTTGGATTTCGATCGTATCTAAGATCCTATTTTATCTGGGTTGCTAACTCAATGGTAGAGTACTCGGCTTTTAAGTGCGACTATGATCTTTTACACATTTGGATGAAGCAACAAATTCGTCCAGACTCTTGGTAGAGTCTAGAAGACCACGACTGATCCTCAAAGGTAATGAATGGAAAAAATAGCATGTCGTAATAAAATCAATTTCTTTTTTTTTTTTGGAATAAAAAAATTCCGATTTTCTGGGTCTAGTGAATAAATGGATAGAGCCTAGCTCTAATTCTGGTAAAATAAAAAGCAACGAGCTTAACTTCTTAATTGAAATGATTCCCCGATCTAATTAGACGTTAAAAATAGATTAGTGCCTGATGCGGGGAAAGGTTGGGTTTTCCTATCGGTGGACCCTTTAATTTTTTTTTAGGAATCCTAATTATTCTTGATTATGGATTGAAAAGGAATGTTATGAATTGAATGTGTAAAAGAAGCAGTATATTGATAAAGAGACTGTATTCCAAAGTCAAAAGAGCGATTGGCCTGCAAAAATAAAAGATTTGTTCTTGTTTGTAATTAGAACAAACATAAACTAATTAGATAGAAAAGGAGCAGAAAAAGATCTATGGATTAGACTCCCTTTCTTTTCAGGGTTTGTTTTCTAAAATGGAACACCCTGTTCTGACCATATTGCACTATGTATCATCATTTGATAAATCGAGAAATGCTTTTTTTCTCTGATTCAAGTAGAAATACAAATGGAAAAATTCGAAGGGTATTCAGAAAAACAGAAATCTCGTCAACAATACTTCGTTTACCCACTTCTCTTTCAGGAATATATTTATGCATTTGCCCATGATTATGTATTAAATGGTTCCGAACCTGTGGAAATTTTTGGTTGTAATAACAAGAAATTTAGTTCACTACTTGTGAAACGTTTAATTATTCGAATGTATCAGCAGAATTTTTGGATTAATTCGGTTAATCATCCTAACCAAGATCGATTGTTGGATCACAGCAATCATTTTTATTCGGAGTTTTATTCTCAGATTCTATCTGAGGGGTTTGCAATCGTTGTAGAAATCCCATTCTCACTAGGACAACTATCTTGTCCGGAAGAAAAAGAAATACCAAAGTTTCAAAATTTACGATCTATTCATTCCATATTTCCCTTTTTAGAAGACAAATTTTTGCATTTACATTATCTATCACATATAGAAATACCCTATCTTATCCATTTTGAAATCTTGGTTCAACTCCTTGAATACCGGATCCAAGATGTTCCATCTTTGCATTTATTGCGATTCTTTCTCAACTATTATTCGAATTGGAATAGTCTTATTACTTCAATGAAATCCATTTTTCTTTTTTCAAAAGAAAATAAAAGACTATCTCGATTCCTATATAACTCTTATGTATCAGAATATGAATTTTTCTTGTTGTTTCTTCGTAAACAATCTTCTTGCTTACGATTAACATCTTC